TCGAGTACCTGAGCTACAGAAGATGCTCTTTGACCAATAGCTACGTAAACACAGATTACATTTTGTCCTTGTTGATTTAGAATTGTATCCGTGGCCACGGCTGTTTTACCGGTCTGTCTATCCCCAATAATTAATTCTCGCTGACCGCGCCCTATAGGGATCATCGAATCAATAGCAATAAGGCCCGTTTGAAGAGGCTCATATACCGAACGTCTCGAAATAATACCGGGGGCGGGAGATTCAATTAAGCGAGATTCAAAAGCAGAAATTGCACCTCGACCATCAATAGGTTTAGCTAGAGCGTTTATAACACGACCCAAAAAAGCCTCACTGACGGGTATCTGAGCAATTTTTCCTGTTGCTTTGACAGAGCTTCCCTCTTGTATCATTAAACCATCACCCATTAATACAACACCAACATTCTTTGCTTCCAGATTCAAGGCAATACCGATTGTACCCTCTTCAAATTCTACTAATTCACCTGACATGACGTCATCAAGACCAAAAACACGAGCAATGCCATCACCTACTTGAAGTACGCTACCGATATTTACAATCTTGACTTCGCTTTTATATTCTTGAATACGTTCACGGATAATATTACTAATCTCGTCGGCTCGAATAGTTACCATGCGTATTTTCTTAATTTTTTGAAAATAATGCCTACAGTAAAAGAAAAGTCAAAGAAAGGGCCTAATCCATTCTTTCTTTCATCGCGCCGAACATGGCAATATTAACACTAACCGTATGTAAATGCAACTCGTCAGTCAAACAACTATTCAGAGTTCCTAAAGCTCCTTCTAAGGCTCGTTGGAGAACCCGTTGTCGGACTTGAGTAATTGCTGTTTGTTGTTCAAAATGAATGGTTTCATTTTTGTAATTTTCTAATTGTTCCAAAGTCTTAGAAGTTGAATGAATCAAATCCACCTTTTCTCGTTCTATCTCCGAGTATCCCTTTGCTCGATACTGATCCGCCTCCATTTCGACTTTTCGTAAGCGAGCCCGGGCTTTTTCGAGCTGCTCAATTGCCCCCCCCTGTAATTCTTCCGAATTACGAATAGTAGTCAAAATCCTCTGTTTTCGATTATCTAATAAATCACTTAATGAAAGTAGATTATCTTTCCATTCATTACAAAATTTCCATAACCCCTTCCCAAACCAAACATGAACCTTTCGATTCATTTGGCTCTCACGCTCAATTTTTTCAATTACTTATGAGAAATTCCCATATTTTTTTGACTGGAACGAGCCTATCCTCTTTTCTCTAGTTCGAATTAGTATTCGAAAATATAGTAATAATAAATCAAATCGAAAATAACTAGATCAAAAAAATAGTGAACCAAATCACTAATCGAAGACCGAAATATTTCGAGGACTCTTCTGACCAAACAAGCAATTGTCAGTAAAGTTGTTTTTTTAAAACTCCAAAGAATTTACTTTATGCCTAGGTTATCGATTCAGCATTGGATAAAAATGGGGGAAATGCCTTTTTTTTCGAAACGCAAACCGGGTCCCAATTTTTTCGTTTTCACCATGAGTGTTGTATACCGAAAACAATTTGAAATTATTGAACCCATTATATTAATTAATATAATTAATATATTCAGTAGAAAGAGTATAGCACCTTGCTGTGTCTGGATTTCAAACGGTTTAGCTTTAACCATGTTAATGAAATGGTCCCACGCTAGTGGTTGATAGAGAGTCAAAGACTATTTACCAATGAATCGCGAAATGCTATGGTTCTTCCATTTTTTAGAAGTAATTCGCGGGATCATGCACTCCTTCTTTCTTAATTAATCTAATTAAACCGAAAAAAGTACAGCTGGTTCAATCCGGCCTATTCTTGAAAAAAACAACTCGCACACACTCCCTTTCCAAAAAAAATTAATACACCAAAGACTACGCTTAGATTTATTAGATTTGTTGCTAAAATATCGGTATTAAACCTGAAACTCCCGGCTAACGACCAGTGGCCTAAGGAAACGAAAGATTCGGTTCCATTTTTCATATGATCTCCTCGTCTCTTATTCTTATAGATCTTATAGATAGACTAATTATCTATTTTTTTCTTATTTTCTCTATATTTTCTATATTTTTGAAATGAGATATTCTTGCTATTTTTTCTATATTGGCGCTTTTTGTTGATTATTTCTCTTGTTTTCTTTTTCTTAATTTACCCATTTCTAAATAGAGTCAAAAAAAAAAATTTTTATTGAGAAATTAGAAATTGGTTTTTTTTTTTTCGAATTTAAGAAGAATACTGCGTGGACTTCGTTACCAAATCCCGCGTCAATTGCGAAATAACTAACTCTCTTCTTTTTGGGGTTCAAGAAGTCTTTTTTTTAAGTATAAGAAGGGGGGGTGAATTGGTATAGTAATTTATTATTTTCGACGCATTTCTTCCCGTGTGTATCTTATTTTGCAAATCAAAAAAGGGTAGGAATGAATTCTTCATAGAATTCGTGAAAAAGAAAGGCAATAAAATGCCCTTCTCTTTTTCTAGGATTAAACAAAAGGGTTCGCAAATAAAAGGGCTAATGCTACAACCAGTCCATAAATTGTTAAAGCTTCCATAAAGGCCAAACTAAGCAATAAAGTACCCCTTATTTTTCCCTCCGCCTCGGGTTGTCTCGCGATACCTTCTACAGCTTGTCCCGCAGCAGTGCCTTGACCAACCCCCGGTCCAATAGAAGCAAGTCCAACAGCCAATCCAGCGGCAATAACGGAAGCGGCGGAAATCAATGGATTCATGATAAGTTCCTCGTACCAAAAGAAAGAAATAGTTAATGATACAATCAACCAATAAATTCTGACTTAATTATTCCATCAAAAAGATTTTCACCCAGCCGAAGTAAGCAAGAACTCCGAATTGAAGTGATAATATTATTGAATCATCAGAACTACTTCGATATCTATTTTTTTAGTTCGTATCCATAAAGTTTTTGTGAATTCATAGGAGTATAGTATACTGGATTCAATATATCTTTTAGTTCATATAAAACTAATTAATACCGAATATTCCAGATACATGCCTTTCTTCGCGAATATAAACCAACTATTCCTATCTTAGATTCCATCAGGTTCGAAAATGATTTCTCTAAACATGCACAAAACACAAAAGAAAGTTGTATTCTAGCCATTATCATTATAATGATAGATATATTTGGATTGCATAGAGCGAGTTTTGATCCCATTCTCATAAACAACCGATTCTTTATGAATCTCATTTTTTGTAAATTCGGATCTTCCTTTTATTTATCATTATTCCCCTGGATCCAAGCAATCTAATTCAATAGTCTGGCTCATTGCATAGAACTAGAAGGTTTTGGTTGATTTAGGTTTATGTAATTTTTTTTTTTCGCTTTTTCCAAGGCTTTTGGTCAACAGTTGCATTATATTAATTACTTGTAATTTCCGTTGAATTATTCGAAAGATTTCACTTCAATAAATATCGAATTCTTATTAAAATTATGACCTCTAAGATTGTAATTAAATGAACAAACCAATCAAGACAATAGAAAGGAATTTTCAGAGGAAGGGGTTATAAATCAGTGAAACAAATCTTAGGAAAAAGATCTTTTAGATCTCTTTCCTAAGATTTTTACAACTGCTTAATCTTGAAATCCCTTTGACTTTAATATTCCTATAAATCATAGAAACCTTTTTTATTCACTAAGTGGGTTATCTTGAGGAAAGCGGAAATTTTCTTAGAAAAAAAAAAAAAATTGTTTTGAAAATTAGTCAATGATGTCCTTCCATGGATTCGCCTATATAAGCTGCGGCTAAAGTTGCAAAAATAAGAGCTTGAATACCGCTTGTAAATAATCCAAGAAACATGACAGGTATAGGAACCACTAAAGGTACTAAAGAAACAAGAACAACAACTACTAATTCATCCGCTAAAATATTTCCGAAAAGTCGAAAACTAAGTGATAAAGGTTTTGTGAAATCTTCTAAAATGTTAATGGGTAAAAGGATTGGAGTTGGTTGTATGTATTTACCAAAATAACCGAATCCTCTTTTGCTAAGGCCCGCATAAAAATATGCGGCTGACGTAAGTAAAGCTAAGGCAACGGTAGTATTTATATCATTCGTGGGTGCGGCTAACTCCCCTCGAGGTAACTGTATGATTTTCCAGGGTAAAAGTGCCCCGGACCAATTAGAAACAAAAATAAATAGAAAGAGAGTTCCAATAAAGGGAACCCATGGACCATATTCGTCTCCAATCTGAGTTTTACTAACGTCTCGAATGAATTCAAGGACATATTCGAAAAAATTCTGACCGTCAGTCGGAATGGTTTGTGGATTCCGAATAGCTAGAAAGGACGAACCCAATAAGATAGCAATTACAACCCAAGAAGTAATAAGTACTTGGGCATGGACTTGGAAACCCGCAATTTTCCAATAGAAATGCTGCCCTACTTCCACACCGGCTATATCATAGAAACCTTTTAGTGTATTTATAGAACATAATAGAAGATTCATATTACCCTTTAAAAGAAGGAAAACTTGAAAAGAAAAAAAATTGGATTCAACCCGCTTTTAGACGTGCTAACTTATCTTGTATATGTTAGATACCAACAAACCGCCTAATATCCCCAGCTATTTTTCTCGCTTTTGTATGATTCTAGTAATCAATTCCATAAATCTATGGAGTTCACTAAAAATTTGATTTATCTTATTATTAATCAGGAATTTTGTATATAGCTAGAACGACCCTCACAAATTGCAAATACTAATTTGTTAAGAATTACTCGAATTGAAGCTATAGCGTCATCATTCGCTGGAATCGGCATATCTGCTAGATCGGGGTCACAGTTTGTATCAATTAAACAAATCGTTGGAATTCCCAAAGTGATACATTCTTGAAGAGCTGTATATTCCTCTTGTTGATCAAGGATTATTACAATATCGGGTAACCCCGTCATATATTTAATCCCGCGCAGATATCTTTTCAAGTGAGACAGTTGTCTCTTCAATCGAGCCGCCTCGCCCTTCGGAAGGCGCTTGAGTCTCCCCGTCCTTTGTTCTATCCTCAAATCCCTGAACTTTTGAAGTCTCGTTTCTGTAGTGGACCAATTCGTTAACATGCCGCCGAGCCATTTTTTATTAACATAATGGCACCGAGCCCTTATTGCAGCCCGGGCTACTGAAGCAGCTGCTTTTTTTTTTGTCCCAACAATTAAAAATTGTTTTCTCCTACTTGCTGCATCAAAGACTAAATCACAAGCTTCAGATAAGAAACGGGCGGTTTTAGTAAGATTTGTAATATGAATACCTTTACCTTTATGCTCTCCAGAGATATAAGGTGCCATTCTTGGATTCCATTTTCTAATACCATGACCAAAATGAACTCCCGCTCCGAGCATCTCTTCTAAATTAATGTTCCAATATCTTCTTACCATCCCCCCCCCAAAAAAAAAAGCTTCGCCTCCTTTTTTTTTTAAAAAAAGGCGAGGTACCTGAAATAAATAATTGTTCCAACGGAACCTTCCCTGTTCCCGAAAATCGGGCTTGGATATATGATCCAAGGGATTCATTTCTTTCTATTTTTTCTTTATTACGCTTAGCAAATCGCAGCACTGCCCATCGACAGTTAATAAGGATGACCCCATCCCTAGGAATCCTGAAATTCTAATAAAAGATTGTTCTGATAGATTATCGAGATTTTTGAATCAAATAAATCTCTGTGGAGGAACAAAATATTTCTCATTTCTCCCTCAAATAAATTTTCCTTTTTGCTTTTCAAAGGAACGCACTGAGGCTGTTTTGAGTAGTGCACTAATTCTTTTGATCCGCTACCAACCGGTATTATACCACTTAGAACAACATTTTCTTTCAGGCCATTCAACCAATCGATACGACCGCAGAGAGCGGCTTTTGCTAAAACGCGAGCCGTTTCTTGAAAACTCGCCTCGGATATGAAACTTTCAGTATTTAGAGAAGCTCTGGTTATTCCCAACAATATGGCTCGGTAACTGATTGCTTCTTCCAAAGCGCGTCCGATTCGTTCCGCTCGCACTAATCCAATTAGTTCTCCGGGTAAAAAAACGTTAGACATTCCATCTTCTGAAACCAAGACTTTTGATGTTATTTGACGTACAATCATTTCTATATGCCTATTATGTATCTGCACCCCCTGGGATCGATAAACCTTTTGGATCTTATTAACCAAAGAGATACGACTTTGCACTATAGTTAGCTGAGCACCAACCAAGAACCCCCAAGGAATTCCAAGAATTCCTGTTATATACTTGTTCCAACCTTCAACTCTCTTTTCTAGGTTTATGGATATTGAATGGATTGAACGAACCTCAAGCATTTTTTCCACTTTTGGAAGACCCTGCGTTATATCGCCAGATCTCGATTTTTCATATAGAAATGTAACCAATGTATCCCCTTCGTAAAGGGTTTTTCCGTAATGTCCTTGAACAGTTGCTTCGGGAGTGGCCAAATAAGACTTAGCAGATCTTATTACGGCAGAGTCACCGTAAACAATTATAACTTGACCCGATTTGAGGTGTGGTCCATCTTTGACCATACATACATTTTCACAAAAAAACTTCCCCAGGTTAATTAATGTGACCCTTTCTGCACAATAATTATGATTATAATTTTCATTGAGAAAATACCAAGTCAAATTAAATGGATTCAATAGACCCTTACTAGAGGAATACAGATCAGAATTTAAAATTCTCCTGTTTTCGCCCATTAAATAATATTTAAGTACGCGAAAAGTCTGTTTTAACTCGTCAAGTTTCAAATATTTTTTTAACGAGATCAGATTATGAGTCATTAAATGATAAAATGAATAAAAACGAACAATTTGAGAGGCTGTTCCTAAAGGGCCCAACGAATTCCTAATTGAAATTTTAAGATCTCTTTTAATTGATTCTTTTACTTTATTTTGATATTTGCCATCGAGATCCATTCGAAAACAATTGGATGATGACAAAATTATCACAGATTGGTATTCTTTATTTCTATTCAACAATGTACTAATAGTTCCTTGATTTTGTTTAAGTGATGGTTGAATCTTTTCCTTGGAAAATTGGAAAAAAAATGGATTAATATTGGTGTGATTTGAACCATTTTCCGAGAAAAATCCGGAACCTCGAGGATCATTCCTTTTTTTTTTAATATATGAAATATGGGATTTCACTAAGCCTATTTTGAGGAAATTACAAACCAAACCCTTTATACTTACTTCAACAAAGGAAGCCCGGGCTTCCTCGATAGAAGAAGCCCTTTTATCGTGTTCCCAATTGAACATTAAACAAGTCCGAACTAATTGAATACTTGTGTCAAAAATTCCCCGAATCAGTTTCCCATTATCATTTCCATAAAGCATATAATTGACAACTTTCAATTTCAGATTATCCTTTTCCTGCAATACATCCTGGGGGAAGGGTGGTTCGAAATTTATACCGCCCGCTATTTCAGATAGAATTACCGGTCGAACCAAAACAAAAAAATTTTTCTTGGTACGTGGAATCCGTTGGACATAAATCCAATTTTCTAGTTTTTTAAATTTTTTAGAATTTGTTGTTACTGTTCCCGGTGGTATCAAAATACCACAGTGGCGGGATTTTTTTTTTTTTCTTTTTTTTTTTTTATAGGTCGCTCCCGGAAAGTGGATATCTACCGAAAAAATTTTAACTTCAATTTTTTGCTTTTTTCTCTCGACTCGAATCAATCCGTCTACTTGGCTTCTTGTATTTAAAGTGATTTGTGTATCTACTCCAATGATACTATTGTTCCGCACCATTAGGGGAGAGGATTCGGGGAAAATATAAACTTCCTGAGGAATGAACAAAAAGCGATCGATTTTCATTTGGAATTTTGGCTTAAATTCTTGGATTCCTTGATACTGAATCAAATCTTCTTCTTTTATGGTTATGCTTGAATGTACATCTAAAGCCCCATATTTCAGAATTCCCGAACTGTTTCTTCGATATTGGGGATCGTCGAAATAAGCAAAAATACTATTTCTGCGGAAAATACCATTTGTAGGTATTTCAATCGAGATACCGGAGAGGGGCGTCAGTTCTTTCTCCTTTTCTTGAATCGACCGGAATGGGATGATGAATCTATTTGTTCGCCTTTTTGCCAATAAATAAGAATTATCATAGAAAATCTCGGGATATAGGAGATGACAATGACCCGTACATATGACTCGATTTAGTTCTGAATAATCAGGAATCCTACTTTCTTTTTTACCCAAAAGATTTGAACTAAAGAAGTTGCTTTTAACTTGCTCATTATTTATTGAAAGATTCAAAATGGATTTTCTTTCGACAGAAAGAGAATGAACATTTATTTGATCTTGATCCTTATGTAACGAAAAAGGAACTATACCGAATCCGCGAGAACAACCCGATAATATCCACAAATGGCTTGTTTTTGGTAAGAGGTGGACATTACTATATGTCAATTCAGGTGCATGATATACATCGGTACTCCAATGCATTTCTCCCCCTGAGTCTGAATAAATATGTTTTCGAACCCTGTCTTTAAAATTCAAAGTGTATTTTCTCGCGCAGATTTCGGCAATCACTTGCTCGGATTTTACATATTGATCATTTTTAATTAAAAGAAAACTTTTTTGTGGAATAGTCACATTATGGATAATATCTTGACTCTGAATAGTTACATCCAAGTCTCTATCACATAGAAAAGAGGGATGCCCGTGACGTGTACGTGACGGATGAACCAAATCCTCATTAAATTGGATTTTCCCATTAGAGGGTGCTCGTACATGTTCTGCAGTACCTCCTGTGAATACTCCGCCGGTATGAAACGTTCTTAATGTTAGTTGAGTACCCGGCTCTCCAATGGATTGCCCCGCAATAATACCTACGGCTTCTCCCAAGTCGACCAGGTCGCCATGCGCAGGACTACGGCCATAACATAATCGACAGATCCAAGATGTGCTCCTACAAATAAAAGGAGTTCGAATAGATATTGGTTGTGTTGGAGAGGTTATGAATCGATTAACGAGCCCAACTCCAATATCTTGATTTCGAATAGCAATGCAGCGTTCGCCGATATATATATTATCCGACAATACACGACCAATTAATGTTTGGATAAAAATTCTTTGCGGTATCATCCCATTTCGAGGACTCACCGAGATCCCTCGGGTGGTACCACAATCTATTTTACGTACAACAATGTGTTGAACTACTTCAACAAGCCTGCGCGTAAGATATCCAGCATCTGATGTTCGTACAGCCGTATCTACAACCCCTTTTCGGGCCCCATAACAAGAAATGATATATTCTGTTAAAGAGAGCCCTTCGCGCAAATTGCTTTGAATGGGTAAATCAATCATTTGGCCTTGGGGATCTGACATTAATCCTCTCATACCTATTAATTGATGTACTTGAGATGCACTTCCCCTAGCTCCCGAAAAAGACATTATATGGACTGGATTGAAAGGTTCCGTCATCTTAAAATTAGGATTCATTTCTTGTCGCAAATATTCACTTGTAGCATACCATATCTCAACGGACTGGCGTAATTTTTCTACCGCGTGTACATTCCCATAATGATGGTGTTTTTCCAAAACTAAACTTTGTTGTTCAGCATCGTGGACTAGCCATCCCTTAGAAGGTATTGTTAAAAGATCATCAATTCCTAATGAAATGGATGTAGCAGTAGCTTGCTGGAAACCCATAATTTTTACTTGATCCAGGATGTGTGATGTATATGCCATTCCGAAGTGATCTATTAATCGACTAATAAGTCGTTTAATGGCAGTTCCATCTATCACTTTATTGTGATAGGCCAGATTGGCCCGTTCAGGCATAAGTACCTCCCTATTCGACTGAGTGGGGTTTGACAATGGATTTGAGTCAATGATTGGAAAACTTCCTTTTCTCGATCTTGATTCGCATAGAAATTAAGGAATTTCAGAACTATGGTCCTAGCAGAACCAACGAGATCTGAATTCATCCCGGTCTGCTAGAATTACTTAACATAGATCTCTATTGGATTAGGTACCATCTGAACAGGCTTGGCAAAACCCTTGTATCGCTTGTTCAATTTCTCGATAAAGAGAAATATGCCCAACAGTGGTTCGGATGTATATAGAAAGAATTTCTTTTTTTATACTCCCTACTAGTAGATAGTGCCCATAAATCTCATAATAAGTACCCAAAGATTCATAGTGAACTTCGATAGGAGTTTCACTTGAAACAATAAGGCGTTGATCTAGTTGCCACCGGAGCCACAAAGGACTATCTAGTTTTATTTTTTTCTGCCGATAAGCTCCAATTGCATCATAGGAATTACAAAACAGCGGTTCCTTCGTATACTTATTGTTATTTGCGAAAATTCGTTCATTTTTTAAATTTTTGTGATTACATGGATTATACTTATTTGTACCAATCCCTCGATGATTCCCCTTTGTTAATATATAGAGCCCAATAAGCATATCTTGAGTTGGTATTGAAATGGGATCTCCAATAGTTGGAGACAAGAGATTCATATGAGAAAACATAAGTAAACGAGCCTCCGCTTGAGCCTCGAACGATAAAGGTACATGAACAGCCATTTGATCCCCATCAAAGTCTGCATTGAATCCCTTACAAACTAATGGATGTAAACAAATAGCACGCCCTTCCACTAAAATAGGCTGGAATGCCTGTATACCCAATCTATGTAAAGTAGGCGCTCTATTCAGCAATATGGGATGTCCCCGCATAACTTCCCGAAGTATTTTCCATACAATTGGCGCTTTTTCCCAAATTAAAGTCTTAGCTTCTCCTATGTTCGGAGCGAGCCCTTGTCGAATTAGATCACGAATTACAAATGTCTGGAAAAGCTCGATGGCTATTTCACGAGGCAATCCACATTGATGTAGTGAAAGTGAGGGGCCCACGACAATCACTGAACGCCCCGAATAATCAACCCGTTTGCCGAGCATGGTCTCGCGAAACCTTCCCTCCTTGCCTTCAATTACATCTGAAAACGATTTGTAAGGCCTATCATGACCATCCCTCATTGGTTGTCCGCAGCTTCCATTATCAAGAAGTCTATCCACAGCTTCTTGTAACAAACTCTCCTGAGATATTACTAATTCCCCTGGCGTGGCTTTCTTTGTTCTTGCTAGATTAGTAAGAATATTGTTCCGATAAATAACGTTTCTATAGAGTTCATTAATATCTGAACCCCTTACCTCCTCAGGTACATGAACGAGGGGTCTCAACTCAGGAGGAAGAACGGGTAATAGACATAAAACCATCCACTCTGGTTTTATATTTGTTTGAATAAAATGCTTAGCTAATTCTATGCGTCTAACCAAAAAATTCTTTCTTCTTCCAACTTTTCGATCTTCCCATTCATTTCCCGTAGGGCCCTCCTCCCCCAATTCTTTCCATTCTACTAATGAATAATCTATCATAATGCGCAAATCTAGGTCGGCTAATTCTTCCCGAATGCCCCCAGCTCCGGTAGAAATTTCTCGATTTCGAAATGCCCCGAAGCCTCGGGGAGTAAAAAAACGCGGAATACTCTTTTTCCAGGATTGGGTTTCATATTCGAATGAGCCTCGTAATCGTAAGAAAGTTGGTTTTTTAGCTACAGGCCTAGCACAAGAAAGATTGAGATAGGACCCCCCCTCAAAATCGGACGTGAAAGTTTCCTCTCATCCGGCTCAAGCAGTTACACCAAAGAAAGATAAAGAGGAAGGGTTCCCAAAAGAGAAAAATCACAAAACAAAGGAGCTACTCCTTACTCAAGTTCCCAATCTTGCCCAAGCAAGATTTCATTGATTCGTTCTTCTTTACGTTTTTTTAGAATTCCCGAATTCTTTATTCAATTATCAAACCTTTTCCACTTCTCACAATTACGACCTAAATGAAATGTGAAATTCTTGAGTAGTCTATTTCCCTTCGAATGAAGAATTCACAGTATTTTAGAATTCATAGGGGATTTACTTGTCTATGTCACGTTCTATTTGATCTTTTAGGTCCCGAGCTCGCCTCGACGGTTATGCCACGATGCTATTAAAGCCTATATACGACTTAGAGACTCCTGCAACCATAACATATTTACTGACTTTAGTATAAAGATACTTTCTTTCTAAACTAACTCAAAAAATGATTAATCCCGCAAAAAGAAAGAAGTTTGTTTACACTTTGTTTTCACGAGGTACAACTAAAAATTCCTATTTAATGGAATCGACCATAGATCAATTCCGCTTTTATTGTAGAGTATTGAATACACCCATAATTCTGAGCTTCATGTTACTCCTCCCAAGGGACATGTCAGATCCGGGGCATCCCAATCCGATTATTCGATTAAAGGGGATGACAGTTTTTCATTCCGAAACTGTAAAACAGAATTTCGATCAAATCACACATCGCAGTATACTAGGCTTTCTAATTCTTTAAGGGGTTTGTCTAAGAGATTCGCGATATAACTAGGAAGACGCTTTAAATACCACACATGAGTTACCGGATATGCCAGTTTGATGTAGCCCATTTGATACCTTCGTATCCGAGAATCAACAAATTCAACTCCACATTGTTCACAAAACGTTTTTTGTTTTTTTTGATCTCCGATTACTCGAGAATTCCCACAAGCGCAAATTCCACTTTTTAGTGGGCCAAAAATTCTTTCACAAAACAATCCCCCTTGGGGGGGTTGCTTTGTTTTGTAATGATAAGTAACGGGTTTTGTCACCTCTCCAACAATCTCTCCATTAGGTAGTATTTTTTTGGCCCAAGAACTTATTTTTTGAGGCGAAACCGATCCAATTCGGAGTTGTTGATGTTTATACCGATCGATCATAGAAGAAAAATTCTGATTCATTGCGATTAAGCTACCTTCCTAGTAATCCGGAAGTTCTTCTCAGACACAAGGAAATGATTCAATTCCAGAGCCAAAGATCGTAATTCTCGAACGAGCAAGCGAAAGGATTCTGGAGCACCCTTCGGTTTAGGCACTGCTCTTCCATTAATTATAGTATCGAGAAGTCCTTCGCGAGCTGGCATATGATCAGATTTATAAGTAAGCATCTCTTGTAAAATATGAGAAACACCAAATCCCTCTAGAGCCCAAACCTCCATTTCTCCTACCCGTTGACCCCCCCTTTTTGCCCTTCCTCTAAGGGGTTGTTGTGTAACATGTGCATAAGGCCCACTGGCCCGTGCATGTATTTTATCATCAACTTGATGAATTAACTTTAATATATAAGACTTTCCTATTATAACAGGCTGTTCAAAAGGATCTCCTGTTCTTCCATCAAATATTATAGTTTTTCCCGGGTATTCGGGTTCAAATACCCACGGATTTGCTGTTTGTTTACTGGCTTCGTATAATTCAGAAAAAACTAGTTTTCTTGAAGCCTCTTGCTCATATCTCTCATCAAACGGTGCTATGCGATAATGAGTATCTAGCAGACCTCCTGCTAACCCAAGGGAGCATTCAAATATCTGTCCGACATTCATTCGCGAAGGCACCCCTAACGGGTTGAAGACCATATCAACGGGTCTTCCATCTTGCAAATAAGGCATATCTTGTCTAGGCAAAATTTTTGAAATGATGCCTTTATTGCCATGTCTTCCAGCTACTTTATCGCCGACTTTGATTTCACGTTTTTGTAATATATATATACGAACTATTTCTTCATTATCACCGGACTCCCCCTTTTTCTTTTTCCGCACCGCCCATCTCACATCAATAACTCGACCCCTACTACCTATGGGTAGTTTTAGGCAGGTTTCTTTTGAAGTGTATACTTGAATTCCAAGGATAGTTCGTAATAATCTATCTTCCCGGTCATACGATGATTCGTTCGCACTTTGAGGCGTTAATTTACCTACTAAAATATCACCTGTCTCGACCCAAGATCCCACCATCACAATTCCATTTTTACCTAAATTTCGGAGTAAATGGGCTTCTAAATGTGGTATTTCTCTAGTGATCCTTTCAGGTCCTTCGCTTGTCGCCTCAGTTTGAAGTTCATATTTCCGTATGTCAAAAGAAGTAAAAATATCTTCATATACCAGACGTTCACTAATGAGAACCGCATCTTCAAAATTGTAACCTTCCCACGGCATATACGCTACGAATACGTTTTTTCCCAAGGCAAGTTCGCCGCCAACTGTAGCGGCACCATCTGCTAAAACTTGTCCCTTTTTAATGCAGTTACCCCGCCGAACCTGAGTTTTTTGATGCATACAAGTATTTTTGTTGGAACGTTGGTAGATAACTAATGGAATGTTTAGAGTATACCCATTGCCCGATAAAAGGATCTTATCCATCTCGGTAGAAATTACCTTTCCCTCGTGTTCGGATATAGAGGTGGCCCCTGAATCGAGGGCAACTTGCCGTTCCAATCCAGTTCCAACAATGCACTTCTCGGACCGAGAAAGCGGAACTGCTTGACGTTGCATATTAGAACTCATCAAAGCTCGATTCGCATCATTATGCTCGATAAACGGAATGAGGGAAGGACCAACCGAAAAGTATTGGAAGGGGAAAATACTTCGAAAATTAGCCTGTTCCCACGAAATAGTCAGGAATTCTTGACGGTATCGAGCCGGAACAACCTGCTCTTCTTGAGCATCTCGATTGATCGCCAAAGCATTTCCTACCGCTACCATAGAGTATTCGTCTCTATTTGGTGATAAAAAAAGCATCTGTTTTTTTTTTGATCTCTCGGAGATTTCATAAAATGGGCTTTCTAAAGCCCCCCAAAGATCAAGCTTGGCATGAATTGATAAGGATCCAATAAGCCCAACCTTGATTCCTTCAGACGTGTCAATTGGGCAAATGCGTCCATAGTGACTAGGATGGATATCTCGTATCCGAAAACTGACAGTTCGCGCCTTCAACCCCCCTGGACCCAAATAACTTAATTTTCTCCCATGAACTATTTGTGTCAATGGATTGGTTCGATCCAAAACTTGAGATAATGGGTGCACTCCCAAAGAGGATTCAAAGTCGGTTGTTAATGAAGTTGAAGTTACCAAATACCGAGGGGTCGGTATCAATTTATTTTGAATTGCTACACATATAGTTCCTCTAACCACATTTTCTAAACGAACTAGAGCCAATCCGAATTGATCTTGTAAGAGATCCGCTACAGAACGGATACGCTTATTTTTTAAATGATTCATATCGTCAACTGTACCCATTCCAAATTTAATTCCAATCAAATGATCCGCGGCTGACAATATATCTCGTGGTAACAAAAATGGATTGTTATGAGGCATATCAAGATTCAATTTCCGGTTCAGATTTAATCGACCAATCCTTCCTAATTCACATCTTTGTTGAAAGAATTTATTTTGTAATTCCTCACATAAGGATTCTGAAAATATTGGATCGCCGCCTACACAAATAAATTGTTGATAAAAGTACAAAATGGCGGTTTCTTTTGAAACCATTTTTTTTTTATCTTTCTCGTTCAGGAAAGATAAGAAAATTTCGGGGTAGTATACATTCTCTAGAATTTCTCTTAGATTCAAACCCATAGCCGCTAATAGAACTAGAATAGATATTTTCTGTTTCCTACTCACACGAGCCCATATCTTTCCTTTTCTATCAATCTCTAATTCTACCCTCCCTCCCCAATCTGATATTATCGTACCGGTATAGACCGAAATTCCGTTATGGTCCAATTCTGACTGATAATAGATGCCGGGACTTTGCAATATTTGATTGACCACAATTCGGTATATTCCATTTATTAGAAAAGTTCCCAGGGAATTCATTAGAGGAATCTTTCCAATAAAAATTTTTTGTTCTTGCATATACCGGTTGGTTTTCCAAATCACTCCTGCGGATACATACAAATTTGAAGAATATGCGCAGGATTGATAACTAGCACCTTGTTTTTTTCTCTTCGGCTCGACTAATTGATATGTTTCCGAAAATAATTGAAATTCAATCTCTTCATCTGTATCTTCAATTTTTGGAAACTTAGAAAGCTCTTCTATTAAACCCTGATCAATAAACCTACAAAATCCTTCAAATTGGATCTGATTAAATCCAGGTATGGTAGACAGTCCCCCATTTTCATCCTTAAGCATTTTTTATTTCCGGGTTATTGAAAAAAAAATCCCATAATTGGATCGTTTTTCATCCAATTCTATTCTATAAATTGATCTAGCAATGATGAGATTTCTATTCTGTTTACAGAATAACATAAAATTTTATCGAACTCCATATATGGAATGTATCAGCAGAGGAATAACGAGAATTTTCTACTAAAATTGGAATTTGCAACCGATACAACTGAACTTAACTTCGACTTATGGGGCTTTGGGTAGAATCGCAAAACAAAAGGTGATTCTATTGCTATTAGGATATTAATATTATTATATTCCATATTTCAATACGATTGAATACTAATCAAATAAATGGATTCGGAATTGGATCCGTTGAATGAGATAAAGACCCGATACAACAAATATCCAGGTTTTTTAGGAATGGGCTTTTTTGTGGATTTATTTTTTATTCTTCAGTGAAAAATAATTTCACATAAAAAAAAAAGAGATATTTTTTTAATAGAGTTCATATAATACGATTAAAATGCATAATAGAAGGCTTAGTAAACGTGGGCATATATAGCTCAACTCTATCTATATGTCTCTTTTTTTATTACTATTGCAGCTCTATTCTACTTAGAGTTCTATTCTGAACAGTGCGCGTCGTGCTCTATCAAAAAAAAAATTATCTTTTCTATTTTCTAATGGATTATTCAACGAAAAATTGACTCGAAAATCCCCTACTTATAGATAAGATATCTGATTCGATATCTATGTAAGAATTTTTTTGTTCTGATATTTAGTTTCCATATACTAAAAATTGTTCTTCTAATTGAGAAAGATTCTTTTATTGAAAAGATACGCATCAACTTGGATTTTCTTATATCATAAAAGAATACAATTTTAGGTTCAAATCCAAGAATCGTTCGGAAATTCCCAGCCACTGGTTAATGGTTCGAATTTGTTTATTTTTCGGAACTGAAAATTCGGATTTGTTTTTTCCTTTCAATATCAACAGTCAATAAAAAGAGAACAGAATTTCCATTTGAATAATGTATGTTTTGAGATACTAGACAAAAGGAATTGAAAAGATGGATTCAAGCCTTTACTAAGGTTAAGAAAATAAAAATGGGCGTTAAGATGCAAGTTTTAGTACCACCGAGCTGGGGTGGTATCTTTTCCTTTCTTTTGTATCAATTTGGCGACATGGCCGAGCGGTAAGGCGGGGGACTGCAAATCCTTTTCCCCCCGGTTCAAATCCGGGTGTCGCCTGATCAGCAAAAGACCAAAAATACCTTACTCTATTTACTCATACAACTTATCGAATTTGTGCACAACGGAGAAATGTGACGGGAAAGGCTTTTGATACTTCTACTTGATATGTCCCTGCGTATTTTGTTTTGCTTGTGCTTAATGTTTGCCGATTCTACGAAGAATTCTATAAGAACTTCTTCGAATTAATTGAAATTTTTTATTTCTTTTAATCACTGGTATTCGACAGAATCTTTTTTTGACTCTGCGAGAAAGATTCGACTATAATTTATATTATATTTATTGAACAATAATGGAAAAATTCTTTCAAATTCATAGAGAGGGGGGGCATAATTCACATGGATATAGTAAGTCTCGCTTGGGCTGCTTTAATGGTAATCTTTACATTTTCGCTTTCACTCGTAGTGTGGGGAAGAAGTGGACTTTAGGAGTCCAAGTTAAATTGTATCCAATTTTATCCGGATCCCCCTGCAAAAATTAACGATTCAAATGTAAATATCTTTATTTAGAAAATATTCTATTGGATTCAAGTGGAATAATCAATTCTATAAAGAATATATGAAAATTTTTCAAATTGAATCATAATATAATACATAATAAAAAAAAAATTCCCTGATTCTCGTATTCCTATTTCGAAAGAACAAGAAATCCAACTAATAAGAGATAATCAGAAATGTCTTCCAACCGAATTCTTTCGCGAAATTCGAATAAAAACAATAGATAGTATGGTAAAAAGAACTATCTAGTTCTTTCTACCGTACTGTCAGATCTTATTCAATAGATACTACTTAGTCTAATTTCTTCATTTCCTCTAAGACACGCAATTAGAATTTTTTTTCCATTTTTTGTTTAATCGTTCATATTGATGAGAACTAACAAGTCAAGTTTTATTCAAATTAATCACTTTGACTAACCGTTTTTACATAAATTATAAGTAAAAAAGCAGTCGGAACTAGAATGAAGAGTGCAGTAGCAATAAATGCGAGAATATTTACTTCCATAATCCCATCGTTTTGTTTTTCTTTACTTCGTAATAACTCGGGATTTAATCCCATAGAGATGATAAACCCTTTGCCTCGAAATTCATAGGATGAATTCCATCTCGATGATATCGAATCAGATCAATATCATGAATAACAATACCTGACCTATCAAATCGATTCATCGTCGAGAATTGAATAGTATAACATAGAAAGCTCCTTTCTACATAAGGAATCCAAAAATGGACCACTGATCCAATCTACTCCAATTTACAAGTTGTTTACTTTAATTTCATTATTTTTTTTCCATTCGTTGTTTTAAAAAGATAGCGCCTTGAACTATCTGAACAGTATCGTCGAACCGCGGTTCGATCTACATTGGTTGGAAACAAACCTAAACAAACAATAGAAAAAGTGTAGAAAACGGGATTCCGTTCTAAACTGTGATTTTTAATGATCGAATTCTAAGCTTATTAGAAAACAAAAAAGTGGAATAAAGACAAGTCAGTTCCAATACAGTATCAAAAGCAAAGATCGAAAATTCTATCAATTTTTTTCTAGTTTGTTTGTTTCTTCGGCAGGAAACCTGAAAAAAAGACTATTCATGCGGTAGTCTTACTAATTTTACTCTTTCTTTTGTTAATATTACCCCCCTTCTATTCATAATTCATATATAGAAGGCATAAAATCTACGAAAACCGCAGCGTGCGATTTGAATGCCATAGATTCTTTGAAATTCCACTTAATATTTGAGGCTACATAAAATTGTAGCCAAAAAAGAAGATCTTTTAATCTGAAAAGTATTGTAGCAAAATAATTCAATTTCGATTTAATTACACGGATACGGAATAATCGAAAGAGTCAAAGGCAGTACAGTCCGTTTTCTCTTAGAATTTGAATATGACACTACACTACCAATACTTGTAGTAATCCATCTACATGTATGTCGCTATTAATAGCGACTGTTTGAGGAAAAAAACTGATTTGTATTTGCTTTGATAAATAATAGGAATAAAGATAGGAATAAAGAAAAAAACAAATACAACTAATTAAGAAGGGGCATACACCCCCTTGGGGGATGGGATTTTACTATTTATTGTCCTATTTCCAAACTAATTGATGTATTTTTTTTTTACATCATTGGAGTTGGATCCACCGGGACTGACGGGGCTCGAACCCGCAGCTTCCGCCTTGACAGGGCGGTGCTCTGACCAATTGAACTACAATCCCAGAAAAATGAAATAAAGTGGATACGAACATAAATATTCGTATGATTTCATTCAAATCCCTTTTATTTAGTATTTAGCTATTTTGATTTTAGCTTCGAATCCTCGCGTTGTAACAGAGAGGACGGTGTCTATTGATAGGCGGACGGCTATAGACTTTCGTAATTAGAAATAATGAAAGGGATTATTAGTTATCTTTTCGTTATTTCAAACGAAATGATAATAAATCTTTGAATGAGATAAAGGTTTTTTTTCTTTAGATTACTCTTTTGTTAGACCTTCTATTTACAAATCCGGATAGGACTCTAGATCATTAGCAAAATAGGAATTTGTGAGAAAAATTTAGAGTAAATCAAATAGAAATAAATAACAGGTCGAGATATATCATAAATTTTTACTTTTTACACATCCGGCATTTCCTCGGGAGAATAGTATAAGAATAAAAGGTTCTATCATTTCATGGCGGATGCGTGAAATATTGTTATTGGGCCGAGCTGGATTTGAACCAGCGTAGACAT